CCAGATCATAATGAGACATTCCTTTGGTTTCATTCGGAAAGGGGAGAGCTAGGACGAAAAGAAAAAAAAAAAGAATAAATATCGACCGTTCCAGTATTACGGATTGGGCGGTAAAAATGAGAGGGGGAGAGGAAGATATATGTGGGATATATCCATTCATATTGAATTGCAGATACATCAATGATAGAATCATTTCTGATTGAACCAAATACTGGGTCATATAGGGATGAAAGAAGATGGGTAAGAAATAGGAGCAGACACCTTTTTGATATTGGATCAGTATCTAATGAATTGAATGATTCCAACAGGAATAAAAGAAGGGGACGGAATCCCCTTGTGATTCCGGCCTAAAAAAGAAAGGGGGGATATGGCGAAATTGGTAGACGCTACGGACTTGATTGGATTGAGCCTTAGTATGGAAACCTACTAAGTGGTAGCTTCCAAATTCAGAGAAACCCTGGAATTAAAAATGGGCAATCCTGAGCCAAATCCTTGTTTTCTGAAAACAAGTATTTCTAAGTTTAGAATAGAAAGCGAGAATCCAAAATAAGGATAGGTGCAGAGACTTAATGGAAGCTGTTCTAACGAATGGAGTTGACTGCGTTGGTAGATAGAATCTATCTATCGGAACTCTCGAAAGAAGGGATGACCGTATATACGTACTGAAATCTCAAATGATTAATCACGACCCGAATCCATATTTGATTATACATTTCATAATTCTTGTGAATCGATCCCAAGTTGAAGGAAGAATCAAATATAATATTAAAATATTAAGATTAAGTGATCAAATTGTTCCCTCCAGAGTCTGATAGATCTTTTGAAGATGAAGAAAGGATTAATCGGACGAGAATAAAGATAGAGTCCCATTCTACATGTCAATGTTGACAACAATGCAATTTATAGTAATAGGAAAATCCGTCGACTTTAGAAATCGTGAGGGTTCAAGTCCCTCTATCCCCAATAAAAATAAATAAAAAAAAGCCTGATTCCTAAGTAATCATTTATTCTCTTTTTTCGTCAGCGGTTCCAAATTTTGTATCTTTCTCACTCATTCGACTCTTTTTACAAACAAATAGAAACAAGTAGAAACAAGGGGTTCTTTTTGAAGATCCAAGAAATTCCAGCACCTAGGTAATAGGTAAGATTTTGTAATGCTTTTTGAGTCACTTTCATTGACATAGATCCAGGTCCTCCAGTAGGATGATGCATAGTGAATGGTCGGGATAGCTCAGCTGGTAGAGCAGAGGACTGAAAATCCTCGTGTCACCAGTTCAAATCTGGTTCCTGGCACGTGGATAATCTATCAAAATGAATCGATATGTATCCTGATACATATTCGTTAATAGTCTAGATCATGATACGGATTTCTCTATCTAGATGGATAGATATATGCCCCCTCCCCCTGTGGAGGGGTAAAGAATTTGATTCAGAATTGGATTCTGTTCTCTCTCTTTTTTTGTCTATACTGTACCTCCTTTCACTCAAAAATAATGTGAATACTCCCTACATATCCGAAGTTAGTTGGTTGAAACCCCCAGATCCAGATATAGTCTAGAGGCGTTGAAGTAATAGACAGGATTCATTTCAGATCCAGTACAAATCAAATCCCCTTTCATTTGCATTTCTGAATTTCCTATTCTATTCCTTCACTCCTTCCTACATTCCTTTTGCTTTCCGTGGAATGGTGTGCGCGGTACAAAGTGCATGATGCAGAACTCTTTTGATTCATCCTATTGGCTTTGCTCATCCCCAAAAGATCTCTTCCAGATTGGGGAATCAAAATGAAGCCCTTTATTTTCTTTTTTATCCTATCATAATAGGAATGAGAGTCCTCTCACTCCATTTCATATAGAACAGAACGTAAAGATATTCCTTGAATATCTGAAGTCGTAGAAGGGAGGATTAGTTTCTTATCATTCAATGAGCGTCCTGTATTTCATAGAAATTGGGGGCAATATAATCCTTGCGCAGGGGCCAACCGATCCAACTTTCAGGCATCAAGATACGTTTCAGGCGTGGATGATTATCATATGAGATTCCCAGCATATCATAAGATTCCCGTTCTTGAAAATCCGCACTTTTCCAAATCCAGAAAACGGACGGGATTCTAGGATTCCTCCTTTTGGCAAATACTTTTATGCATACCTCTTCTGGTTGATCCACACCATACTGTATTCTCGTAAGATGATACACACTAGCTAACAATCCACCTGGTGCTACATCATAGGCACACTGGGAACGTAGATAATTGTAACCATATACATATGAAATGACAGCAATAGAGTGCCAATCCTCGGGCTTTATTTGTAAAGTCTCTATTCCTTGGTAATCGAAGCCCAAAGATCTATGAACTAGCTCATGCTTCACTAGCCAAGCAGATAAACGACCCTGCATCTTCTTTATCTCTCCCACATTTGTATGAGTATTTCACATTTACGATGAAATTTATGAAGATTGAACCGCTTTTTGTTATTCTACACAAAAACAAAAGCATCCT